AGCACCCCTTTCAAGGAAATATAGAATAGCAGGAACATTTAAATAAGTTTGATTCTTTATCGGATCATAAAAACCCACTTTTTGAAGATCTTTTCCTTCTCTTCGGGATCGAACATCAATTGCAACGATTCGATAGACAGCTCATTGAGATAGATGTAGATGAATAATACCCCTCTTAGAACCGTATGGGAAGTTTTCTCCTCGTACGGCTCGAGAAAAAAGAATTTGATTCGAAGTTTTATCTATGTATAAAATTCTAAAAAAAAAATGACAAAAGGATCGATAAAATCATCAAATCAATTAGACTAAGATTTAAATCTTTTTTTCTTCTTCGTTCTTGAAAATGAAAAAGGAGATAATTCGTACTCATAACTCAAATTAAATAGCTCTTAAATAGCTCAAAGAACAATAGTTAAGGAATTTCATTTATTGAGTGGTCTTTACACCTGCCATTTCGTTTGTCTCTCGTTTAAAAACTAGATTTGGATTCTTAAATCTGGTCCAGCGGTTATTGAGGCGATGTTTCCTTGTTTTGGGATCCTTTATCAATCATTAGGTTTAGACATTCCTTCGGTGTTTCGTAATCCTTTAAAAATGGTAGCAACATACCTCTTATTTTGGATTTTCTTCCATCCAAGAATCTTACGAATGATGGATTGCCGTGTGATACACTTTGGATCGAAAAAATTTGATTAATTCCAACCTTTTTACTGAAGAATTTGCTGGAATGGGATCCTTTCGATTTTTATATTTAAGAGATATTCACGAAGTTGTTCAAATTTATTGATTTGCATTAACCCTAGATTCTTGTTCCGAAAAATGAATTAATACGTTCTACTCGAGCTCCACCATGGACTATTTCCATTACCAACTGATGTCGAGTCACGAGCACCTTCACTTATATAGAAATAGAAAATGGTGGATAAAAGAAAGAATCCACAACGGATCGGTCCCTTCAAGTCGCACGTTGCTTTCTACCACATCGTTTCAAACGAAGTTTTAGCATAACATTCCTCTGAATTTGGAATTGGTATGGAATTGATTCAATTGTGAAATCAGGAATAGTCATTGGCTCAATTATTGTGTATACGTACCAATCTATACTCTTTTCTTCTATTTCTATATACAAATAGAAATATTTTCCGGACGAGGTTTTAGCAAGAACTCTTTAAGTTTATTTCTGTAATTTAAATTACAGAAATAAACTTAAAGAGTTTGTTCTTTATTTTATTATTTTATTGAATTTTTGAATCTGTATCTTCAGGTATCAAAGATTCGACTAAATTTCTAAAGAATTATTAAACATATTCATAATGAAAAAGGGGGTTCCTATCATTATTTGAAGAAAATAGTAAAGTACATATTTGATCATGATAGAAAAAAATAAGTATAAGCCCCTTTTTTAATATTTTATTTAATATTAATTATAATTAACTAGATACAAAAGTAGGAAAAAAGATTGTTTTAATATCCATTAAATTGACTGAACAACTGCCCTGCCAGTCACCATTCTAAATCGTCTATATTCAAAATTTCGGATCACAAACCCTTTTCACAAAATAAAAAGACTTTTGTTATTCTATTAAATGTTATTCTATTAAAATAGAACAATAAATATGATAAACTTTTACTCACTTTATATTTTATAGCAAGATAAAGTGTTACTGAATCTCTGATTAAACAAAACACATATAAAGTGAGTAAAAATAATAAAAGAACTAAAGAAACTCCTGTTCCAGAAATTTACATTTTTCATTTGGGTCAAACACGAAATAACGAACTAAAAAAAATGATATTCAAAGAAAATACATCAGTTAGATATAATTCAGTTACATATAATATAACACTAAATTTTTGTTAAATTTTTGGTAATGGAATTCGGACAGACGCAGATATTTTAATATTAATACCCTCAGTTAATGATTAACTCTTATCTGGTCACCCATTCTATGGGACATAATAAAAATGAAGGGGGTAATTCTGGTCGAGGATACAAACTTCCTAGCTACCAAACTAAAGGCTACCAAACTAAAGAAGTCCAAATAAAGTTTCTCCTGCTTTTTATTTTAACCTAACAAACGGGTCCAGACACTTACTACTATTAAGTTTGAGTGAATTTTATTAGTACCAAAATAGTTTGAATTCATAAGAATTCATAAATACTTAGACTACCCTATTTACTTACCATCTAAGGAGTAATAGATAATTATTAAAAATTCAATTTACCGTTTTTTTTATATTCTAAGATAATGGGTATCCTCTGGGACGGAAGGATTCGAACCTCCGAATAGCGGGACCAAAACCCGTTGCCTTACCGCTTGGCCACGCCCCATTTCATTTAGATTTTTATTGAACGCTAATTAAAGCCTAATATTTGTAGTAGTTAGTTGTCAACTCCAATTTAAATATCTAGTGAATTCTTACTAGCATTTTGATAGGTGTGGATCTAGAATTCAACTTCATTTATTGATCATTAGATATAATTCAATTAAGATATTGTATGAAAGTATGATTTCTTCTATTCTCTTTTCAGAATTGGAGAATTTTTGATTGTATGGGTTCAAAAGAAGAATTTTTTTGTCGACCTTCATTTTTACCCTTTTCCTTATATCAATAACTCAATCAAAATACAATTATGTTCAAGAAAAAAATGTATGTTATGCTTAATATCTTTAGTTTGATTTGTATCTGTCTTAATTCTGACCTTTATTCACATAGTTTTTTCTTCGGAAAATTGCCCGAGGCCTATGCTTTTTTGAATCCAATTGTAGATGTTATGCCAACCATACCTCTCTTCTTTTTTCTCTTAGCTTTTGTTTGGCAAGCTGCTGTAAGTTTTCGATGAGATCTTTAATTTAATAATCTCCTATAAATATAAAATATATGATTTATTCGAGAAAAAAATTCTAACAATTGCTAAGATCAGATAAGTTTTAGAGTCTGAACCTCATTACCGATTCAAACATTGAACTTCTTTGATAGTCAAGATAAATTCGGTTTACCTCGTTTTGTTCTTCTCATTTTTTCATCCCTTGTTCAGTAAAAGCCCTAACAGATCGTATTCAATTCAAATGAAAATAATATTAAAATATTAATTATAAAATAATAATATAATTAGGGTCTTGGGGACTATTTAACGGGGGATGTGAAAGAAACTTTGGTTAATGAAAAGCTTTTATTCCATTTTATTCCAAATGACTTTTTGAAATTCTTTTCGATTTCTAGAAAGAACCTAGTTTTTTGGTATCTAAATAGCATATGAGGTAGAAATTGGAGGATCTATTCTCTTTTTTCAAAAAAATTATCTTGGAGATTATGTAATGCTTACTCTCAAACTCTTCGTTTACACAGTAGTGATATTTTTTGTCTCTCTTTTCATCTTTGGATTCCTCTCTAATGATCCCGCGCGTAATCCTGGGCGCGAAGAATAAAAAGGGGTTTTCTTTTACATTTTCTTAGAATTTTATGGCTAACTAAGTTTTCAAAATTTGAAAAAAAAATGAAGTCATCAACGAAAACGGAAAGAGAGGGATTCGAACCCTCGGTACAAATAACTCGTACAACGGATTAGCAATCCGACGCTTTAGTCCACTCAGCCATCTCTCCTAATTCAAAAAGATAATTACTATCTTAGATTAGATTAGAAAAAAAGAAAGAAATATTTCTTTCTATCGAGTATTTTAATATGTAATAAATATGTACAACTTTTATCAGAAATTTCATTGTTATAAATAACATACATATAGGGTATAAGGACTCGAAAGTGCCAACAATTTAAAAAGAAAACTAAAGAAGACCAACGAGACCCTTGTGTTGATTTTGTTCGAAAGGCCCTTCTTATTGCCACGGGTTGCTGCGAGCGAGCCCGGGCAGTCCCTAGCCGGGCCTTTTTTTTGTTCCAACAAATTTATAGATAGAATGATAATTTATATTATTTGAAATCCAAATGCTTAATTATATATATTATTTATTATATATATTATTATAAATATATAAATAGAAATAGAAAATTCAATAAGAAATATTCAAGCAAGAGTAAAGAAAGATTATTTCGATCCACGAAAACGAAAAAGGGGGGATCAACACTCGAATTTGGATGATTTTATGGATGATCATATCTTAATTATGTTCCATTTCCCTATTGGACAAAAGTACCGGTTCTATACAATAATTGCATTGTGGCGGGTATAGTTTAGTGGTAAAAGTGTGATTCGTTTTATTAACCCTTTAACAGTTAAGGGGTCTTTGCTTTCGGTTTGGATTCATATTCCGAGCAAAAACTTTATTTTCTATAAAAAGGGATTAAACCCTTTACTTCTCAATAACATAGTCGAGAAAAATGTAGATTCTCGTGATTTGTATCCAACAGTCACTTAGAAAGTGAGAAAGTGGATTATGAGATTGCGAAACATAATTTTTGAGTTGGATTATATATATATAATATTACTACTTGCATAAGTAGGAGCAAAGGATCCATGGATACAGGTAGAAAGTCGGTTTCGAATCGTAACTAAATCTTCCATTTTTTCTATACGAAAAAAATCGAAGCAAAATAGCTCTTAAACGATGACTCTAGTTTACTAGAGACATCAACCTATTGTTTTAGCTCGGTGGAAATAAAACCACTTTCCTTAGGATCTTCTCAACTAAATTAAAAATAGAGAACGAAGTAACTAGAAAGATTGGTATAATCACTCTCCTCTAGAGGGATCATCTAGAAAGCGATTTGTTTTTTCTCTATTCAGACAAAAAAAGCTGACATAGATGTTATGGGTTAGAATTTTTTTGCAATAGTGTTCACACCCATAAAGGAGCCGAATGAAACCAAAGTTTCGGGTTCGGTTTTGAATTAGAGACGTTCAAAATGTTGAATCGACGTCGACTATAACCCCTAGCCTTCCAAGCTAACGATGCGGGTTCGATTCCCGCTACCCGCTTTTATTTTAAATGTTTATATTATATACTCTATATAGCTATTAGATTAGTAGTAGTATTAGGGC